TGGAAAAAGAATTGATAGCTTGTACTTCTGTCGTATCAATTATCATTTCAACGATCAACTTCTCCCATAATGATATCTATACTACCTAGTATCGTCATGATATCAGCCAATTTCATTCTTTTAACTAGCTGAGGAAGAATTTGCAAATTGATGAAACCGGGTGGACGAATTTTCCATCTCCAGGGAAAAACACTATTATCTCCTATCAGAAAAATTCCCAATTCTCCTTTTGGGGCTTCTACTCTGACATAAAGTTCTTGTTTCGACAATTCAAAAGTGGGAGAAGGCTTTTTACTAATGAATCGATATTCAAAATCATTCCATTCGGAATCCTTTGCTTTATCAAAGCGACGGACTTCTAAATTCTCATAGGGCCCCCCCGGAATTCCTTCCAGAGCCTGTTGAATAATTTTTATGGATTCCGCCATTTCACTGATTCGTACTAAATAACGAGCTAATGAGTCTCCTTCTTTTTGCCATTGGACTTCCCAATCGAATTCATCGTAACACTCATAATGATCAACTTTACGAAGATCCCATTGCATTCCGGAAGCTCGTAGCATTGGTCCTGATAAACCCCAATTTATTGCTTCCTCTCCACCAATAATGCCCACTCCTTCAACTCGTTCCAAAAAAATGGGATTCCGCGTAATAAGCTTTTGATATTCAACAACTCCTGTTAAAGAATAATCGCAGAAATCAAAACATTTATCTATCCAGCCATGAGGTAGATCAGCAGCTACTCCCCCGATACGGAAATAATTATGCATCATTCGCATACCTGTGGCAGCTTCGAATAGATCATATAGCAATTCCCTCTCTCTGAAAATATAGAAGAAAGGAGTCTGTGCACCGATATCCGCCATAAAAGGCCCAAGCCATAACAAATGAGAAGCTATACGACTCAACTCCAGCATAATGACTCTGATATAGCTGGCTCTTTTAGGTACTTGAATATTTCCCAATTGTTCTGGTGCATTTACCGTTATTGCCTCTGTGAACATAGTAGCTAAATAATCCCAACGTGTTACGTAAGGTAGATACTGTATAATTGTTCGGTTTTCCGCAATTTTTTCCATCCCTCTGTGTAAATAACCCAATACGGGTTCACAATCAATAACATCTTCACCATCTAGAGTAACGATGAGTCGAAGAACACCATGCATTGATGGGTGGTGAGGACCCATATTGACTATCATGAAGTCTTTTCTTATATCCGGTACAGTCATATGTTTTCTTCCCCGATTCATTATTTCATGAATTGCTGAAAACGAAACGAGGTTCATCAAAATTCAAGATCTAATAAAGCAAATAATTCAAACGAATTTTCAAATTAACGAGTTTTTGGTTCCCGAATATCCAACTGACCAATTAATTCTTTATAACGTACTCTATTTTTCTTTGACAAATAAGCCAGTATACGTTGACGTTTTCCCAGAATTTTCCGCAGACCTCTCTGAGATAAATAGTCTTTTCTGTGCAATTCCAAATGTGAAGTAAGTCTCCGTATCTTATTGGTGAAACTGAATACTTGAAATTCAACAGACCCTTTGTTTTTTTCTTTTTCTTCTTGCGGAATAACTGAGATGAATGAATTTTTTACCATAAAAAGAATTCTTCTCTCTCTCTTTTTTTTCTTTCTTTTCCACAGATATGGATTTTACCGATCAGGAATAATAATAATGCCAGTCATTTAGATCTGGTACACACAATAAAATAATCTGGATTTATTCATAGACTACTTTCTATCGAATCCAATTTTCAATTGGATTCGATAGAAGGAAATGGTACATTTCTACACCCACAAAAGGGAATGATTGGGACTTAAGAAAATTCTGCCGATTCATTCCTAGATCCAATTGATATGATACATCATTGAATCAGTATCATGTATCAGAATCTAATGTAATACAACGTGTGTGTACATTTGTATACCTTTATATACCGGATATGACACGTGATATAGATATATAGGAAATCCACCATCAACTAATTCTGATTCGTGGATACATATGTATCCTTGACATACTGAAACGACTGCCATTATTGGTATCAAACCAGTAGCGATTCATACAAGCTAAATCTTCTAATCGATAATTGGGCCAAAGAAACAATTTTAATTGGATAAATTTATTTATATCTGTATCAAAATGCTTGTCCTCATCCAAAAATTGCACACAGTTCCTTACGCTGTTTCGATTGAAAAATACTGAATTTCTATTCACAACATTCTCATTCTCGGAATTCAAACAAATTAGAATTCTCAATTCTCTACGACGTCTAGGAGATGGAATATTTTCAGGAACAAGCAAAGCATAATTATTTTCATCTCCATTCACAAGTACCTTTCCATGTTGTGCAATGGATCTATCGAAATAATCTTCATCAACATATTTTTTTTCTCGGCATATTCGATTAGTTTGGTACTTATTCTTATGGACCAATGAAATACTTATGGTTTGATACATAATCCATTGTCCATCCCATTTTATAGACAGACGAACCGGTTCGATAATCAATATTCCCCTTTTTATCAATTCTGTAAGAGTTAGATCCTTCTGAATCAGCATTACATCCAGGCGCATTTCTCCTCTTTGAATAGAGGATATAGCAATTTCCCTTGGATTTATCAGCCTAAGCAGGAGACAATATACCTTGATATTATTGATCATTCTTTGATTCAAAGGATCATCCCATCTCAATTGAAAAAGCAAATACCTTTTCAGGAAGAAATCTAGTTCCGCTTCCTTATTGCTCTTGGATTGTCTTTTCTTTCTACGTTTTTTAATGTCTGATTCCGCGGAATCTTTTTCAAGATCTTTTTGTCGGTTTCGTGGATCTGATCCAAGATTCCCTTGACCCAGCTGTTCTTTTTCTTCTTGATTTCGATTCTCTAATTCAAGATATTCTTTTTGATTAGATGATAGACGAAGATCCTTTTTTTGATTTCTGTTGATGTTTTTATTTTCACTAACGTTTTCATTTCCATTCAAATTGAAAATAAGTAATTTGATTGGTATGATCCACGGTTTAATCTTATATGCATCATAAAGTAGCACAAATTCTGAGAAGAACCAGGGTTCTAGATTCGATATGGGACGATGTAGCATTTCTTCATTCATTCCCATCCAATCAAAAAAAAAGGTTTTTTTTTGATTGGATGGGTTGATTTCTTGATGAATCGTGAGATAAAAAAGATCTTTCTTATCAATTATTTGATAATCATTAGTCCCAGTCTTAGTATTTTTATTAATGTTGGTTCCAGTATCTATATCGGTCCAAATCTCAATATCGATATTCTTTCTAAGAAAAAAATTGAGAATTCTCCACTCCAAATATTTTCTATCCGGATTTTTCCCCGTATCAATAATAGACCCTTCCCCTAGATAATCATTAATAGCTATACCCCCGGGTACATAAAATGATTCGGGTTTAGGCATGTTGTAATTATATGGAATCTCTCGGTCTCCATTTACTTGGAATGGCGATCCATAAATATATGAGTCCTTCCTGTCTTCATAATGAATATATTTATGTGATAAAAGATCATATCTGTAGTGTTTTTTAAATTTTTCTTTTTGACTCGGTAATGAGTTCACTACATAATTATTTTGTTTCTCGTAATGAATTAATTGGTCTTTTTCTTTTTCATATGAATCTTTTTTTGAGTCTTTATTTTGAATCATACGACGTTGATTGACTCTATTTCGCCATTTTTGCGGTACTAATTTAGACCATCTAGTCTGAGATAAATTGTATTGATAATGACTCCTTAACCAATTTTTCCATTCATTCATTCCAGAATTCGGAAGTTTCTTAGACCTTGATTTGGCATCCAATATTCCTCGTGTCCCAAAATGGTTCTTTATTCTATCCTTAAGAAAAAGATATGCTCCGCGATATTGAAGTACAGATCTCAAGTAATACTTATTAATAATTTGGATTTGTGATAAATTGTAAAATACATATGCTTGGGACAAGGAAGATAAGTCACAATAAATCTGTGATTTCTTATTACTAATATTAGAAAGAGACTTTTTTATAGTCGAAATAAAGTGAATTGCATTTTGATTTGTTTCATCAATTCCTTCTTTATTTCTTTCATCATTGTAAATGTCTTTGTCGATAATTTTTTTTGTTGATTCAAATTCAAGGAAAAGTTGTGCATTTATTCTGGGAATATTAATGTTACATAGAAAGATATCCATATAGATTCTTTCAATGAAAGATTTCATAAAATAGTGCCATTTACGTATTAATCGGGCGCCTCCTCTTTTTGATATCTGCCAAATATGTTTCTGTGATTCCGATCTTTTATCATCACAACCTGTCTCGTTAGGACTAATCTTTCTATTTGGAGTTAGAAATATTTTTCTCTTGTCTTTTGTAATCCTTTCTATTTTATTTCGGATTGTGGTTGTCCTATCAGCCAGATCCTTCATTTTTTTTTCTGTCAGTGAATAATTTGTCCAATCCACAGATCTAATTCGAATGATCGATTCATGGTTAATCTTATTACTAATTATAGAATCTTTTCTATTTTCATTCGGTTCATATACTTTCCTCAATCCAAATAAGAAAATTGGATTTACTTTTGCAAACTCTTTTATTATTCTTTTTATAAATAGAACTGTTTTGAGAATCCATCTTGTTTTTTCTTTTAAGACCCTTAGAAACCATTTTTTTCTTTCTCCTAAAGCTCTTAGAACTAGAAAACATTTCTTTTTCACTTTTCTAATTTTTTTTTCGAGTTCTTTCCAAATGGGGTCAAAAAAGGAAGGTCGTTTTCGGGGAGAACCAAAAGGTAGTTCAGTTTCCATCCCCCAGACTGTTAAAAAACCAAAATTTTCTTTTTTTCCTTTCTTTTTCATTCGATCTCTATGATCGAATCGTAGCTTAGATCTGTGCCAAGGTTTCAGACAGAAAGGAAATAGGATCTTTATTTGAATACCGTCTGTTAGCCAGTCTTTCGGAAATTCTGTTTCTGATAATTGAACACC